GTTTACAGAATTTTTTGATCATACATAAGTATCGATCAACAAAAATTTGTTGCTTTTTACCAACTTGATGTTAAGGAATTTCTGGACCTAGAAATTCATTTCATACAATTGAACCTTTTCAAACTGTTTCTTTTTAAGAACCAAAAAAACTTGTGCCAAAATAACAGATGCCAAGAAGAACAAAAGGCCTTGGACACGTAATGGATCTTGAAGCACTATTTCTGCATCTCCCTGACCAAACCCTCCTACATTGGGATTGCTTGTTAATGGTTGATCAAGCTTGATGGATTCACCCTCTGAAACAAGAAGTTCTGGTCCTGGAGGTATAATATCAACCACTTGATATCCATCCGATGCATCAACTATGGTTATTTCATATCCTCCTTTTTCTTTACGTACTATTCTGCTTACTATACCTGCTGATGTAGCATTATAGACTGTATTGTTACTCTTGCTCCCATCAGGATAAATCTGACCCCTTCCTCTGTTCCCACCTACATATATGGGATATTTTAAGAAGTGAACGTCTTTCCTCGTAGCAGGGTCGGGGGAAAGAATGGGAAAGGCGATTTCACTATATTTCTGACCGGGAACAGGACCTATCACAAGAATATTTCTTTTATTGGGACGATAACTCTGAAAAGACAGATTTCCCATCTTTTCTCTCACCTCGGGAGAAATACGATCGGGGGGGGCTAATTCGAATCCCTCGGGTAAAATAAGAACAGCCCCTACATTCAAAGCCCCCTTTTTACCATTAGCAAGAACTTGTTTCAGTTGCATATCATAAGGGATTCGAACAACTGCTTCAAATACAGTATCAGGAAGCACGGCTTGCGGAACTTCAATATCCACGGGCTTATTAGCTAAATGGCAATTGGCACATACAATTCGTCCAGTTGCTTCTCGTGGGTTTTCATAACCCTGCTGCGCAAAAATGGGATATGCATTTGAAATAGATGCCCGAGTTATTACATATATCATGATCGATATAGAAATCAATTGAGTCATCTGTTCCTTTACCCAAGAAAAAGTATTTCTATTTTGCATGTCCAATCATTGATCCCGGAATTTCTACAATAAATTAGATAGGTAGCTAGTATAGTTCCCTATACACGAGTCTGTCATTGTACTGGGATAATTGTACTGGAATATAGGACGAATACCTTGAAGAACTAGAAGTATAAAGAATTAAGTAAGATTTAAAATGTTTTCTTTATATACGAAGAAAGATTCTGATTTGATTGATATCAGGAGATCAAATGAGTTCTTCATTCATTCATTGAATGATAAATGACTACAAGTGAAGGAGATACACGATTTAAATAATAGAAGATCCAATATTTCACAATTGTATCTAGAATAACTGGAAAAGTGGAAACAAGACTAGATATAATTTGATCGTTATGAACCAATCCAAAATCGTTGTAGACCGAACCAATCATTAGTTCCCAACCATGGGTCGAATGAAATCCGATCCATAAATCAGTAACTAAAAGAATCAAAAAAGCTTTTATTGTGTCACTTAAGTTATAGAGGAATTCCTGAATCCAAGAATTAAGAATGACAAGTTCTTCATTACCCAGAATAAAATAACCACTTAGAATAGCGAAACAAATTATATTTGTCGAGAAATCCAAAATGATATGGAGATGATATTCATTGTGTGTTTTGACCAATTGTATCGTTTCCTTGTGTATTCCTGTACGAAGTTTTTGTATATGCGTCTCCGGGTACTCCTTTATCATTTCATCCAAGAGGAATAGTTCTTCCAATTCTATGAATCTTTCTAGAACGTTTTTCTCTTGAATATCATTCAAAAAAGTTTCGGATTTCCCGGTATTCCACCAATTAGTAACCCAAGGTTCCAGACATTTATTAAATGAGAGAGAGACCCACCAGGGCAAAAATATTATGGATGAAATATATGGGAGGGAGACCCAGGCTTTCTTTTTTTTTTTCATTTTTATCCTAAAAGGACCCTTATTCTATTTCTATATTCCTTTCCTTATAGATCCGAGATCTAAATTATTAGACAAAAATAGGAAATAGATCCATGGGTTCAATACCTTTTTATAGAACTCGTACTTCAGAGAAATATCAGATAGAGTCGACGGTTGTATTAAAAAGGAAATTTGCAAGTTTTTTTTTTCAATTTTTTCTTCAGTTCATTTCAAAATACTTCAATTGGTACCCGCAAGAAATAGGCCAATTCGGCAGCTTTTTGTTCAATTTCTCGTGGAGTAAAATACTCATCAGTACGAGTCAAGGGAATGGCTCCTTGGCCTCTGATTTCCATATAAAGGACACGACGAGGATAAAGACCCTCTTTAACCTCCATTCTGATGGATTGGATATCTCTCATAAGTAAGCGAAGGAAGATGCGACGATTTATTCCAGGAAATCCCCAACGAAAAATACACACTATTCCTTCTTTTCTATCGAATCGGTCATAACCACTACCTACATTCCATGAAATTGTGCACCACAAATAGGAGCTAATGAATAGACCTGCGATCCCATAGAAAGACATCACTATCCCTTGTGGAAAAAAAATAATTTGCTGAGATGGAAATACGGATATCAGATTCCTACCAAGATAACTGGAAGTTCCAACCACTAAGAATCCTAGTGAACCTAAAAAAAGGATACAGGCCCAGAAAAAATTACTTGTTTTTCGAGACCCCATTATAAGTTCTATCCATATATGTTCTGATCGCCAATTCATACTCTACTAGATCCAGTTGCATTCGATTGGAATTGAGAGAATAACCCAAATGAATTTTACTTTCTTGATCCCGAAGTAACTTTCATTAACTAGCACTATTCTGATGTAAACCGTTAGAAGTAATTTGTTAGATACATTGACTTTCCATTTAAATAAAATATTCGCCGATCCATTTTTAATTTAACCAGCTATACCTGCATATACATGCATTTATGCGGATATCATGTATCCGCATGCATAACAGTTCTTTCATTTGTGTTCGTAAAGAGTCACATATCGTACCATATTACACTAAATAAATATCTGTATTATGATCCAGTGTTGAAATAAATTGATGAGATTTGGTCCCATCGGATCTAGACAATCTTATTTTTTTGGACATGAAGAGATAAAGAAGCCATTGCAATTGCCGGAAATACTAGGCCCACTAAAGGCACAAAAATAGAGGGTAAGTTGAGATCTGTCATAGAATGGGTGCCTCGATTTAATATTTCTATCTATTAGAAAGAGAAAGATATCTTATGATATGATAAGTATATCTATCCTAAGTATATCTATCCTAAGTATATATCATAAACTGTATTATATTTATAATATAATTTAATAATATTATTTATATTAATAATATTATTTATATTATATATAATAATAATATTAATATAATAATTTATTAATATAATAATTTATTAAATTTAATAAATTATTAATATTTAGAAATTAATATTTATAAGTAGTTAATAAGTGCAAGGAATGTAGAACTAAATAAAAAAAGTGTACCTATTCATCTTTCTACACGAATATGTATGATAATTCGCTTTATTAATATATTTTAATATTCTTCTCCCATCCTTATTTCTTTCTATCTTTCTAATCTAATAAGGAGTTTATAAAGATTTTATTAGGAGTTTGCGACTCTAACTAATTCGATCCATCCAACAAATGGGGATTCATAGTAAAATAAAAAACGGGGGTTATCGATAGATATAGAAATAACTTCTATTCTCTATTTTATATTTATTTCTTTTTATTTTGATTTCGATATTTTTTTTTATTGTCTATATTAATACGTAAGAAGGCCAGATAATTTTTTTTTTTTTTCCCTAATTCCTCGGAGGGAAAAATTAACTTTTTTATCCTGTTGATAGAAGGTTCGTGATTACTAATCATGAATAGAGGTAGGATAAAAAAATAGATCTGGAGGAAAAAAAAAGTAATTACCCGAAACTTCTAACTCTTATTACATTACAAGTAGAACTTATGTCATCAAAGAAAACACCATTCTTTTTAGTTTTTTTTTTGATTACGATGAACTAAATACTTGTTCGCTACAAATAACTGAATTTAGTGCTATACTTTATTAATTTTTTGAATTTTGATTCAAGGGAAAGAAACCGTGGAGCTGAAATAACTCACTCAGAACACCTTTTAAAGGATTACGTGGTACAATTGGGTCAAATAAGCCTTTATGGAATAAATACTCAGCCGCTTGTGAACCATCGGGTACTGTCTTATTCAATGTTTGTTCAATTACTCTTTTACCCGCAAATGCAACGTAGGCATTAGGTTCAGAAACAATGACATCTCCCAACATACCAAAACTGGCTGTTACTCCACCGGTTGTAGGAGATGTAAGGATTGATACATAGAATAATTTTTTATTTGATTGATAATTATATGAAGCGGAAGATATTTTAGCCATTTGCATCAAACTCAAACTTCCTTCTTGCATGCGCGCTCCTCCAGAAGCACACACAATAATGACAGGTAAAGATAGATTAGTAGCATACTCGATCAAACGGGTGATTTTCTCGCCTACTACGGATCCCATACTACCTCCCATGAACTTAAAATCCATAACTCCAATTGCTATGGGAATACTATTTAGTTGACCTATGCCTGTTTGAACAGCTTCAGTTAAACCTGTATTTCTTTGATAAGAATCGATACGATCTCTATAGGGTTCCCCCTCTGAATGAAATTCAATGGAGTCCATAGAGATCATATCTTCATCCATAGGATCCCAAGTCCCCGGATCAATCGAAAGTTCGATTCTATCTAAACTGCTCATTTTCAAATGATATCTACACTGTTCACAAATATTCATTTTTGACCTAAAAAATTTTTTATAATTTAATCCATAACAATTTTCGCATTGAACCCATAAATGTCTGTATTTTTTCTTTATACCGAAATCATTAGATCTTCTTCTTATATTGAAATCACTGCCATTTTTACTAGTTCTTATACCAGAACTCCCACTTTCACTACCAGT